CTGTGGAAGAACAGATAGCTACAATTTATATTGGAGCAAATGGATATCTTGATTCGTTAGAAATTGGACAGATAAAGAAATTTCTCATTAAGTTACGTACCTACTTAAAAAAGAATAAACCTCAATTTCAAGAAATTGTATCTTCTACCAAGACATTCACCGAGGAAGCGGAAACCTTTTTGAAGGAAGCTATTCAGGAGCACACTGAACTGTTTCTACTTGAGGAACAAGCATAAATTTATAACTCTAATTCTATTGTTAGAACAAGAGTTATTCTTGCGAATTATTTCTGATTCAAATCATTCAAAAAAGGGGTTTCTTGGTATCGCCACTTTTAAAATAGATGGAAAAAAATTGCGTCCAATAGGATTTGAACCTATACCAAAGGTTTAGAAGACCTCTGTCCTATCCATTAGACAATGGACGCTTTTCATTCCTATTTCATTCTTTCGCATTCTCCCTTTATCTTTTTTTTCTCAAAAATGACAATTTTTTTAGGTAAAAAAAAAAGAATGCATATTCGAATGGATGATGCATATAGAATAAGGAATATGGGGCGGGTAGCGGGAATCGAACCCGCATCGTTAGCTTGGAAGGCTAGGGGTTATAGTCGACGTTAATTTATCATTCTTAACGTCTCTAATTCAAAACCGAACATGAAAATTTTGTTTCATTCGGCTCCTTTATGGAAAATTGATGTATTCCTAGAAACAAAAATTAGATCCATAACATCTATGTCAGCTTTTCTTATTAAAGACCCCCAAAGCCACTCGCTTTCTAGATGATCCCTCTAGAGAAGGGGGATTCTATTATCCCAAATCCGTCTAATCTAGTTACTTCGTTCCCTATTTCCACTCGAGGGATCCTGAGGGAAAGAATTTTATTTAGTTTCCACCGAGCTAAAATAATATGCTGATGGTTCTAGTAAACCAAAACTACCATTTTCTAGCTATTTGGCTTTAATCTTAGCTTATACAAGACAAAAATTTAAGATTTAGTTACGATTGGAAATGCACTTTTGTTTTTTATCTTCATCCATAGATCCTTTACTTATATTTATTAATTGGAAGATTTGATCCAATTTTTTTTATTATGCTTCGTGACTCTATAACCCTTTTATTCAATTTCAATTGAACTTTGGATACAAATCGTGAGAATTTCTATTTTTCCTCAAATATGCTATTGAGGGGAAAAGGATTAAACTCTTTTTAGGAAATAAAGTTTTTTTTTTGATCGGAATATGAAAAACCCGAAAGACCCCTTAACTTTTTAAGTTATTAATTGAACGAATCACACTTTTACCACTAAACTATACCCGCGTCATATTCATTATTATATATGAATATACCTTTTGTCGAACAAAGGAATGAGATGCTATCTTAATAGCATCAGACGCGTTGACACTTCATCCTCCCCGACCAGGAGTACTTGAAGTCGAAGTACAGAAAGTTTTTTAAAATAACCAAATTCTAATAAAGTTAGAATAAAGCAAAAAGTCTCATTTTTCACTTGTTATAAGTCATTACTGACAGTCCAAAATTGAAGGAATTATTGAAGCTGGGCTATAACTACGACGAATTCCTCATTTTTTTTTTTTTACTTCAACTGACCTATTTTTGAATTTGACGGATTAATTGGATCTTAAATGCTCAATGTCCCTTGAACAAATAAAAGAGTTATGTTATATATGTTATAACATATGTGTGTTTCATTTTTTATATTATATTATTTAATATCTGTATGTGCTTTTTTCCAGTTAAATAATTAACTAAATTGAGAAAAAAGACTCAAAATTCAAAAAAATACTTAATTCAAAATACTACTTAATACTAATTAATAAATACTAAAAAAAAAAATTATTAATTTGAATATTCTTTCATTTTTATATTTTATAGTATATTTTATAGTATTTTCTATAGTATTATATTACTAATACTAAGAAATTACACTTGGAATGGAGATAAAAATTGTCTTTATTGTTACTTCAACAACTTCAATAACAAGTATCTTTGATTTGATATAATAAAAACAAAAAATAAAATCATTTGATCTATGAAATGATTGATTCATCAGAAGTAATGTAATAACCCGGCCTGGTTAAGTACTGGCCGGGGGAATGGACTTTTCTTACAAAATGAAAATCAAGGAAGTAAGGTTTTTCAATTTAAATCTTTTTTACTTCGCCTGTCACACCATATAAAAAATTTTCAATTTGAATTGGGAGAGATGGCTGAGTGGACTAAAGCGACAGATTGCTAATCCGTTGTACGAGTTATTTGTACCGAGGGTTCGAATCCCTCTCTCTCCGCTCCCCTCGATCGCTTCAGACTTTCAAAATCTTTTTTTTATTCCTCACGTCCAGGATTACGTCCCGGATCATTAGATAAGAATCCAAAGATGAAGAGAGAAACAAAAAATATGACTACTGTGTAAACAAAGAGTTTGAGAGTAAGCATTACACAATCTCCAAGATTTTTTTTGAAAAGGGAAATAGATTGCCTATTTTTTACCACATACACTATGTTGACATAGTGCCCCAAAAAGAAACCAAAAACAAAATGAAGTCTTTTCTTGAAAAAGGAAAGGTAATTTTTACTAATTTTTTGTTTTTGATGTAATAATAATAAGAAAAGCAAGATTCTGATTCCTTCATTACCAAAAATTTTTGGTATTTTTGGTCATATCCATTATTTGGTATTGTGGGGTCTTTAGAAAGTCCTTGTTTACTGGAAGGTCAGAACGAGGAAATAAGTTGATCAAAATTTATCACCGTGCGATTATTCAATATAATACAAGAACGAGAATTTCTATTTTCGAATGGAGGGTTCATAATGTAAAATTTATAGGATCTTATAAATTTTTAGAAAATTTGTTTCGTAAAAATCATGAATTTTTCGGAGCATTAAAGATTTTATCGAAAACTTACAGCAGCTTGCCAAACAAAGGCTAAGAGCAAAAATAGTACAGGTATGACAGGCATAACATCTACGATAGGATTGAAAAAGGCATAAGCCTCGGGCAATTTGCCGAAGAAAAAATTACTCGAAGAAAGGGTAGAATTAAGACAGATACAGATTAAACTAAAGATATTAAGCATAACAAACATTTCATTCTTGTAGATTAGAAAATTCGATTTTGATTGAGTTCTTTATTCTGAGGGAAAAATTAAAAGGTAGGTCAAAAAACCTTCTTGTTTTTCGAACGCTCTCAAATCAAAAATCTTCCCTTTCATTCTCAAATGAGAATACAAGGAATTTTAGTTTCATACAATATCTTAATTTAATTTTATGGAATGATCAATCATTTTTTTCTATATTTTCATGTGTTGAATCCTAGCAGTAATATATTTCATATATATTTGAATTGGGATTGACGAACGACTAATACCAATATTAGTCTTGATTAGTATCAAAGAGAAATTCGAAATCGAAATGGGGCGTGGCCAAGTGGTAAGGCAACGGGTTTTGGTCCCGTTATTCGGAGGTTCGAATCCTTCCGTCCCAGAGCGTTTACATGAGAAAGGAAAGATTCTTCTCTTTAACAAATTTCTCTTTAAGTTTGGAAATTTTTTTCTTTAATCTTGGATATAGTGTCACCTTTTGTTCTGATTTTTCTATAAAAATCAAACTTTTTTCGTTTAGTTTTTCACAAATGCGATTGAGTGTACGGGTAGAAATAAAGATATTTCATTGAATTCTAAATTCAAAATAATTTTTGGGTATATCATTAAGAGACTACTATTTTAATAGTCATATTGAAGTAAGTTATTTAGGAAAACTCTTTTTTCCATGAAATCTGAATTCTCGTATTATGTAATTCATTATGGAATTCTGAATTGAAAGAGAAAAAGAGATCCTTTTCTATTTCATACTCATGAAAACAATTCTTTTTTTTATGAACCTGGGTACTCGAAGAAATTTAAAAAATCTATATTATAAATATAGAGAAACTTATGACTTTTTCGAGTCATTGGAATAGCCTTATATTTTGTTAATAACTAATTTTATTCCGGAATTGGAAAATCCATAGGGCCATTCTTTTTAGATTTAGAGTTTATTTGTTCGAGAAGAATTTTTCCACAATTTAACATAACATCCCGAATGATCTGTTGAAGATTTTAATTAGATTTAAGGAAATGGATTCACTTTTCTTTTTTCTTTTTTAGAAATTTCTTTCACCCCATAGGATAGAGGGGCGAAATAACTTAAATCCTTTATAATATAAGACTTTTTTCCAGATAATTATTTACCTTTCCCTCATACATAAAAAAATATTTTGTATCGTTGAGCCAATGACTATTCATGATTCCAGATTGAATCAATTGCATACCGTTTCAAAATAAAATTTAAAATTGCAGGAGTCAAATGGTAAAACTTCGTTTAAAACGATGTGGTAGAAAGCAACGTGCGACTTGAAGGACATAATTCACTGTGGACCGCCATTTTCTATAGGAATGAAGATGCTCTTGAATCGACATATAGCCCAATTTGTATTGGGTTGGTAAATAGGAATAGTACATGATTCATTTATCGGGGGGGCGAATTTAGGGTTAGTAACAATTAATAAATTAGACTACTTTGTTAAGTATATCCTCAATATAGAAATTTAAATTTAAAATTGCAGGATTCAAATCCCAACAAGTATGAAATAAAATAAATAACATTTTTCATATTACATTACAAGGGAAAAAATCGTTCATATTATCTTTCCATAGAAGGAAATACCAAAAAACAAAAGGTATGTTGCTGCCGTTTTGAAAAAGGGGATAAGGATCACCGAAGTAATGTATAAACCTAATGATTTTAAAAAGTAAAGAGAAAGAACAAGGAAACACTATTTTATATTTTATTTTTAGTATAATGATGGCGACTAAAAAAGATTCGAGACAAAAGAGGTTAGAGACGACTCAAGAAAGATTTACCTTCGGACTTTTTCAGCCAACTTGAGTTATGAGTACGAATGATATTTCTTTTTTTTCTTTTTTTATGTAAGTAAGAACAGAAAAACTTAAATCATAGTCTAAGTCATAAATTTTTTTATTACATTATATACAGAAATATTAGAATCTTTTTTCTCGAGCCAGATGAGGAGAAAACCTCATATACGTTTCTAGGGGGGGGTTATTTATCTATATCTATCCCAATGAGCGATCTATCAAATCGTTGCAATTGATGTTCGATCCCGACGAGAAGGAAGAGATTTTCGAAAGGTGGGTTTTTATGATCCAATGAAAAATAAAACTTATTTAAACGTTCCTGCTATTCGTTATTTCCTTGAAAAAGGTGCTCAACCTAGAGGAACTGTTCATGATATTTTAAGAAAAGCAGAATTTTTAAAAGAATTCATAACATAAAATAAATAAAAAAATTAGAAAAAAGAAAGGTAACTAGTATAAATTTGTGTGGTAATTATTTACTCACAATTGCTCTTTTCTTGTTCTATATTATGTTTTATATTTACCATATTTATTGTTGTGCCAATCCAACACAAATCCTTATTTTATTTCATTTTTTTTTTATTTATCTCGTTTTTTTCTCAACAATTTATTCATATTGACAAGTGTCGAACAAATATAATTCGATCGTAGATAAATAGATCTGTTTATTTCGGTCCTTATTTATTTATGGGTTTTTCCTTTACTTCATTCAAATTATGGGTTTGCCAAATTTACTATTTGTTATATAGAGATATATTTTTTTAACGAAAATCCAAATTTTTTTCTATTTTATAAAAAAGGGGGCGGTCTTTAAATGTAAATTTTTACATTTTTTTTATCTGTCTTTAATTTAATCCAATCTACTTTGCTATTTTGTTTAATTGATCATCTAATCTTTCCTTTATATTTCTTTTGAATTCAAAATTCAATGTTTTTACGTAGTTGTATAGTTCAATTCCATTTTTTCCACTTGTATATACATATTTATCTGGGTTGCTAACTCAACGGTAGAGTACTCGGCTTTTAAGTGCGATTATGGTTTTTTACACATTTGAATGAAGTAATCAATTCGTCCAGACTTTTGGTAGAGTCTATAAGACCACGACTGATCCTGAAAGGTAATGGATGGAAAAAACCGCATGTCGTAATAAAATAATAAGAAAAAATGGAATTTTCATTTTTCTTATTATATTCTTTCTTATTTTTATTTTAAGAAATTAATAGTTAGAGTTTGGTCTAGTGAATAAATGGATAGAGCTCTATGGCTCTAATTCTGGTAAAAAAAAAAAAAGCAACGAGCTTTTATTCTTAATTTGAATAATTTCCCGATCTAATTAAACGTTAAAAATAACTTAGTGCCTGATGTGTGGAAGGGGTCTCCTGTAAATGGACCTTTGATTCTTTTTTTTAAGAATAAAAAAAAATCCTACCTATTTTATATTATGGATTGGAAACTAATGTGTAGAAGAAACAGTATACTGACAAAAAAAATTTCCAAAGTCAAAAGAGCAATCGGGTTGCAAAAATAAAAGATTTTTTATCCTCTGATAATTTATTTAATAGAACGCAGATAAATCTATTGGATAGTAGAAGGGGTGAGGAAAAAGATCTGTTGATTGGACTCTGTATTTCCGGGGTATATATTTTTTTCATACATGATACATACTCTGTTCTGACCGTATTGCACTATGTATAATTTGATAATGATAATACAAGAAATACCTATTGTTTCTGGTTCAAGTAGAAATTGAAGTCAATGGAAGAATTACAAGGATATTTAGAAAAAGATAGATCTTGGCAACAATATTTCCTATATCCGTTACTCTTTCAGGAGTATATTTATGCACTTGCTCATGATCATGGTTTAAATGGTTTGATTTTTGATGAACCCGTAAAAGTCTTTGGTTATGATAATAAATCTAGTTTATCACTCGTAAAACGTTTAATTATTCGAATCTATCAAAAGAATTCTTTGATTTCTTCGGTTAATTATTCTAACCAAAATTTATTTATTAGTCACACTCACAACATTTTTTTTTATTCTCATTTTTATTCTCAAATTATATCAGAAAGTTTTGCAATTATTGTGGAAATTCCATTTTCCTTGCGATTAGTATCTTATTTAGAAAAAAAAGAAATACCAAAATATCATAATTTACGATCAATTCATTCAATTTTTCCTTTTTTAGAGGACAAATTATTGCATTTAAATTATGTTTTAGATATACTAATACCTCATCCCATCCATATGGAAATCTTGGTTCAAATCCTTCAGTGCGGGATTCAAGATGTTCCCTTTTTACACTTATTGCAATTCTTTCTTCACGAATACCATAATTGGAATAATCTCTCCATGAAATCTATTTATGTTTTTTCGAAAGAAAATAAAAGGTTCCTATATAATTCTTATGTATTTGAGTGCGAAATTTTATTAGTGCTTATTCGTAAACAATCCTCTTATTTACGATTAACTTCTTTTAGAACTTTTATTGAGCGAATACATTTCTATGGAAAAATAGAACATCTTCAAATCGAATATTTTTTAGTAGTATGTCGTAACTATT